CTTCCCTTCCAAATCTCTCTTAAATTCTCTTATGAAAGAAATTGAGTCGTTTCTCGTATATAGTAGTTCCATTCTACCGGAATGTATTTTAATCTTCAGTTCAATAGGGATTCTTTCCATAGATTTACTTTCACTTCCTAATGAAGGAGATACATTTTGGTCTTACTCAATCTCGTTAGCAGCCTTAGCAATAAGCATAATAATCTTGCTGCTTCAATGGAACAAAGAACCTGTCTTGACTTTTTCCGAAACTTTCCAAATAAGCCGTTTTAACGATATCTTTCGATTCTTTCTCCTAATCTGTTCATTCTTATGTATCCCATTATCTGTGGACTACATACGATGTACAAAGATGCCCGTAACGGAATTTTTACTATTCGTACTAACAGCTACCCTAGGAGGAATGTTTTTATGCGGTGCCAATGATTTGATAAGTATTTTCGTAGCATCAGAATGTTTAGCGTTATCTTCCTATTTATTATCCGGATATACAAAGAGAGATGTACGATCCAATGAAGCGATGATGAAATACCTCCTCATGGGTGGAGCAAGTTCTTCCATCCTGGTTTATGGTTTTTCCTTGCCATACGGTTTATCTGGAGGGGAAATTCAACTTCGAGGGATGGTGAATGGACTTATCAACATGCAAATGTATAACTCTGCAGGGGTATCTATTGCAATGATCTTTATCCTTGTGGGAATTGGATTTAAACTATCTCTGGTTCCTTTTCATCAATGGACGCCCGATGTATATGAAGGAGTGTGATTCGTTCGGTAACCCTTTGATTTCACGATGGATATTTGATCTATGTCCCTAGGGTACCCTATAGGCATGCGGAATGAGGAGGAATGCTCCTATTTCCACCCGGAACGATACATCACTTTTACCGAAGTTGTAAAAGACTTGTTTGATCAATGATCAGGGTAAAGCAAAGTGAGAAAGAAAAAGGAATCTATTCCAATAAAATAGAAATCTCTTTCAAGTTTAGTTATTAGGGGTAGTTTTTGCAAAGATCATATCAATGATGTACAAAATGAAATGGAATGAGATGCTATACGGTTAGTCTCAATCCTTTGGGGACTACGAGTGTAGCGAAAAGGCATCCATCAGCAGAAAGATCACCCTAAGATAATAATCTCATGTCTATCAAGAACGAATAAACTCAGATGGTTCTCTTGCTTAATCCACTCTTATCTTTCTCCCTTCCCTCCTTACCAGGAAACTAAGGAGGAATTAGCAAGCAAGTAGTCAATAGATGAATGAAGGAACCACTGACCAAGGATTCCCCGAAAAGCCAAAAGTGAGTAATCCCTCCGAGAATTCGGATAGATTTGATCTTATGCACACGCGAGGAAGGTTATAGGAAATATAGAAAGAATCCTAAGAACTTATTCACTTAGGAGCCGTGTGAAATGAAAGTTTCATGCACGGTTTCGAAAGAGGGGAAAGAATGAGTAATCTTCTTTCCAACTCTAACTCCCCCACTCCAGTTGTTGCTTTTTTTTCCGTCACTTCGAAAGTAGCTGCTTTGGCTCTAGCTACTCGACTTTTCCATATTTTATTCTCATCTCTATCAAATGAATGGCATCTTCCTCTGGAAATATTGGCTATTCTTAGTATGATCCTAGGAAATCTAATAGCTGTCACTCAGACAAGTATGAAACGTATGCTTGCATATTCTTCAATAAGTCAGATTGGATATATTCTTATTGGCATCATTGCTGGAGATTCGGACAATGGATATGCAAGCATGATAACATACATGCTAATTTATATCTTCATGAATTTAGGAACTTTTGCTTGTATCACATCATTCGGGTTACGTACAGGGACCGATAACATTCGAGATTATGCGGGATTGTATAGGAAAGATCCTATTTTAACTCTCTCTCTAGTCTTATGTTTACTATCCCTGGGTGGTATTCCGCCCCTCGCGGGTTTTTTCGGAAAACTTTATCTATTCTGGTGTGGATGGAAAGCAGGTCTATACTTCCTGGTCTCAATAGCACTTTTCACCAGTGTTATTTCTATTTATTACTATTCGAGGATAATCAAATTACTATTTACCGAACGGAACAAACGAATAACTATTTATATGCAAGATTATAAGGGTTCTCCCTATTTTCTAATACCAAATAATTCGATTGGAATCACAATGATTCTATGTACGATAGCATCTACTGTACCAGGAATATTGATAAATCCCATTATTGCAATTGCGCAGAATACTCTTTTTTAAATTGCTTTATCCACCATTATTTTATAGATATACTTGGAAATCTATTCTTCGTAGAAACGTATTTTCGATAGAATCGAGGATGGATTATTCTTATCTTTCTACAATAAATACTCCTATTCTTACCCAAATAGATGAGTATTTATTGTGGAATAGTTCGATCCGGATCTTTCAATCTTTTTATTACTTATCTGAGTACTCGAATCAAGGAGGTATCTAGATATCTATCTATATCTCATATCAACCAGGTATTGAAAACGTATAAGTAATAATATTACGCATTATAAGATAAATAATTTTTTAGTAACCTCTTTTTTTTGGTTCAATTGAGATTAGTAGAACAAATAGATATAATGCTAGTATTAGCTATTCTGCAACTAGTCATACCGAATAGGACTGGAATTAGAATTGAGTTGCAATCTCATATTCCATCACGTATAATAAAATAGATATAACTGGTGAGACGCTCGTCGCACCTACATACTCCATTATGTGTAAGAAATAGACTGGATGAAAGATCCGTTGCATTTCGATACTTATTTATGAAGTTAGAAAATCGAAAACTAGTTAAGTAATAGTTGCAATTTGAGACTCAAGTTGGGATCAATATACAATTAGTAGGATGATAGATGTAACTCGGTCCTCCATCGAGTTCGAATAGATACGATTAGTTGAATGATACTTGTTTAGTATGATACATATCAATAGTAAAGTGATAGTGACAATTCGGAACTTGGTGGGTTGGAAGAAAAACAACTAATTGAATTGGAATTGCAATTACTTACTGAGTTAGAAGATAGAAGACTAGTGGGATGGTAGTTGCAATCCAATATGTATCAAGTTATAATAGATAAGGATCAATTCCCAAAGCCTTGATGGTGAAACGGTAAACACGCGAGATTCAAAATCTTGTGCTATACAGCTTAGAGGTTCGAATCCTCTTCGAGGCAGGGGGGCTCGCTTCCTTTCCTCTCAATCCAAAGAAGTGGGATCTTTTCCTTATATAGCCAATACCTCGTCTCTAGATAGTCCATACACTCCATCTCATTCTCAATACGAGACACTCAATCTTGTTCTATAATAGTTGAGATTTTGAGCCTTGGCCCACCTAGCCAAGACCGTCCATATTTCATCGGGATCCTGAATCCTGCCGAGACTAGAACTATCTCCGCCGGGGCCTTTAAGTTCTTTCTTTCTGCATAGCCTTTCGTATAGCTGAGACGCCAAATCTTTTCTATACGGCCAGAGACTAAAAAAAGATCTCCTGATACCGAAGGAATCAAAGATTGAATACAAACTCATCTAGCCGGGACTTGAAATCCTCCCTAGATATCCAAAAATCACAGTAAATTGTTCTATCGGATCCCTATTGATTGAAATGGAGTCCTCTAATTGTATTTTAAAGAGGGTTCTTGGATCTACCAATATCCAGTTATTGGCATCCAGGAACCCTTTTTTACTTTTTTTTTACGGATCAATATCTCAATCTTGAGAGATTGAGATAGATGCCTATTATTTTAGTTTGGAAAGAATTTGTTCAACTTCTTTTGATGAAATCAAAGTATTTTTTAGTAATATAATTGCCATCTTCT